ACGCTTCACCTACCTGGCCCCAGATAGAATGAGTTTTCCTAGCCCTAGTCTTACTAAGAGGTTGAATTGCTCTATAGGATAGTAGGCGAATGAATCGCATTAGTGCGATTTGGCTCGCTGAATCGCCCAGCGAACAAATAACCTCCTTGCTTTCTTAAAAAAAAAGCAGACCCGCGCGAATCGCGTCTTCGATCTTGCATATAAATAAATGAAAAAAATCTTTATTTATTTATCAACCGGGTCAACTGACGCCAGCATCACCACTACGAAAACTCAATTTCCTTAGTCCTTTTTCTGTGAAACAAAGCCAAGCCTTTTCCGCCTTCCATCCTGCGTTTCCCTGCTTGAGACTCTTTTTCTTAGCCCAGTCATGAACCACCTGGTTGGAGCCATGGTCTACCCAGCAGTGCTTCATATCCTCCTTGCTCTTTGTCTAAGATTGGACTAAAGGTACCAAAGAAGGCAGACTTTTTTCTTGTTTTTCTTTTGTCTAAGAAGCCCGTAGGTTGTACGCCAGCCATACGTAGCTGGAACTGTGATGGCCACAATGCTTAGCTATTGCCGATCCCCAAGACGCCTTTGGTTGAATGTTCACACCTGATCCACCGTCTGCACTTCCTACATTCACTCCCGGAAATTGAAACAGGAAAACAGGAATTGTAACCTCCCGGTCTGCTGTAGTCAGCCTCACGGTGTGCCTGACTGGCGAGTCTGCCGTCTCCACGGCTTTCCCTTTTTCGGGCTGCTCCTCAAGCCTGCGAGTGCCGATCTTCGCTTGGGCCGGCTCCGAGGCTCTACCCTGGCTTTTCATTGGTTTCTCCCAGGGGCCTTTATCGTATCGCGCGCATCTTCCAGCAATCGGGGGAGGCCCCGAGTACATAGACGGGGCGGTCCTGGGGATGAAAGTACATTCCCTCGTGTTCTGGAACTCCTTTTCTTCGGTTGAACAAAGAAGGTTCAATCTTGTGAAACCGTAGCGTAGGCGAAACCTGGCATCCCGCCCAGAGTTTTACCTTCTCCGGTCCTGGAAGGAAACCCTACTTTCCTTCCTTCCCCCAGCAGCTACAAGATCTAGCCTGATCAGATCTATATATCTCGTTAATGTCATAGTTATATTCCAGATCAGCCAAATTCTGCCGTTCCCGGCTTCATTCTCCACAGTAATGGCTTTACTACAATCCTTTCTCAAGCATCTGGTAATTCTGGCCGCCTTTCCACTCCTCACTTTGCTTTCCACCAAGCCAATAAAATCTGCCTCTTGTGCTCTAAAAGGCCTCTCTATGCTTCTCGACTTTACCGATCTTTCTGACATTCCATATAAGGACCTTAATGTGGAACTATTGTTGTTTTTACATTCCCTTCGCACCTTAGCGCTGCCTCTGGTTTTTAGTCTTGTGCAGCCCTTATTTGTCTTTTGTTCTTTGGCCTTGACTTTCCCCATCCCCCCTCTTTCTTAGAATTCAACATCTCTTATATGTTCTTCATTTTATTCGCCCACTCTTCATTCAGGGTGGTTAGAACCAGGGGAGGATCTTCCACCTTTAAGGTCATAGCACCAGCACCTGAACGCTTACTCTTACTGCTCTTCTCAGGTTCACCTCTTTTATTAGGATTGGCTGCCTTGAGGTTATTGTTTGGAGTCATTTGTTTATCACAGAGCAAGTCCCCCTCAGTCACTGCCATAGTTGACCCAGTATCAACCCTCTCTTCCAGATCCTCCCTTCTTTGTTTGGGCCCAATCACTCTCCTCGGGAGTTATCTCCTTGACTACACCTCCTCGGCTTTGTTACCCAGACATTCATCCTGAGCAGTCTCTTCCGGTTCCTGGGATATCTTGATTCTCTTTAGGATGGTCGGAAACAACTCCCTTTGGGGAATAAGGAATCGATCCTAAACGTCTTTGGTTCCCGGCTTTGATAGCTTGAAAGCAAAGGTGAAGATTCCATCTTAGCCATGGACCCCCACTAACCAGCCTAAAGATCTCATCCTCCCCCCCTTCATCTTGATCTTGACGGAGGAACATGAATTGGGTCTATTGTAGCTTCACTCCTTGGGATAAGTTATCCAATAAATGTCGTGGAATAGGAAGAGATCATTTGAATACCGAAACTCTTCTACGTCAGCCTTTGAGCAAAACCTCTTTTGTTTCGAGATGCGAAGAATCATATCCCAAAACTAAGAAGGAATCAAGCTGCAAACTTTCCTCCTCAGATGAGGCTTAGTTCAGCTAGCCCTAGACAGATCACATCTCATTAGAAAGGTATTGAATTCTCATTAGAAAAAGGGCTTCCCAGAAGAAAGAATTGAATTAGCTAAGTCAGTAAGAATGACTAGGACCTAGCACAATACGTTCTTTGATTCGACATTCCCGGTCAAAGCATTGATTCTAAGCCTTTCGTTAGCTCGTTACTTCAGGGTATTCTCAAATACTTTTTGGTAGGAGAACTCTTCCTATTACGTACGGATAGTACTACTACTCTTTGTTATCCACGTAGTATCT